TTATGAAATACAAGATGCTCATTGAATAATCAGAAATAAATATTCATTTCTCCAACTCCAGGTATTAAAAGAATATTTGGACGTTCTCTTAGAGACCAAACAGAGTAATTGACGTTTCATTCATTAGGTGGGCTAAAAAAAAATTAGAGCGTTCATTGAAATTCTCAAATTTTGAAGATACTTTTTTGGATGAGCCGATCCAATAGGATGAAATTAAAAGAGTTCCACATCATGAACTATGTACCGCGCACATCACTTAGAAGGGCTCTAGAAAGTAACATAGGAAGAAATAAAGAAATAGAATATGAAAAATAGAATGAAATAATATTCTATTTGTACTGTATCTGAGATCAATCTTGGATATTCCCGCCCCTCACCTAGACTCTGCTTTTTGGTCTTTCAACTAAACAATTGAAATTTACCCTTTCGACTATGTATGAAGTCGTAACATTTTTTTTTTACTGGCGGAGACACGAACAAATAAAAAAATAAGAAGAAACAAAATTGAATTCGTTTCTTTTGTATACTTTAAATAAATAAAAAAAATACACAATATCCATCGTTTCTTTTACCCGTTTTAGATACATAAAACTTAATTAGTAAGGGGTATAGCTCCGACACTTAGATGGATAAGTATGTATCATGATCTATAACTAGAACACTTAATATGTATGTCGACCCATATAAATTAATTTGTAAAATATATACTCATACAAATTACTCATGTGCCAGGAACCAGATTTGAACTGGTGACACGAGGATTTTCAGTCCTCTGCTCTACCAGCTGAGCTATCCCGACCATTCACGACGCATCATCCTCATTTTATTTTAATATAGGACTTGGGTCTATGTCAATTAAAAAAATGTAAAAAATAAAAAGATATTACAAAAGATATTACAAAGTAATATCCAGGCCCTGGTAGAATTTCTTGTATTTTCAAAAAGAAAACTTTGTAAGTTTCAATACAGTACAAATAATATAATACAAATAATGATATGGATTGTTAATTATTTAAATTAAATACATTATTCAAAGATGCTCATTTGTACACGTATGATATATATCACATACAAGGCTTATGATGTGATAATAAAAAAAATTTCCGCTCAGATCAGTTTGTGAAAGAGTAGAGTGAGAATGACTGAGAACTATAAACAATTTTGAGTCACTAACAAAATGAGAAGATAAATAATTAGGGAGGCAACCAGGTCTTTTTGGGGATAGAGGGACTTGAACCCTCACGATTTCTAAAGTCGACGGATTTTCCTCTTACTATAAATTTCTTTGTTGTCGATATTGACATGTAAAACGGGACTCTATCTTTATTCTTAATCCGATTAAAAAATTCTTCAAAATAAAAAGATTTATCGGACTATGATGGAGTGAATGTTTTGATCAATGAATATTTAATTCTTTTTTTTTATATCATATCTTTTTTTTTATATCATATAACATATAAATAGATATAAAAAAATTATAGAACCGGTTGGAGTCGTCATTAATCATTTTTAATCATTTGGCGATAGTATTTCAGTAAGTATACATCAGTAAGTATACGTATGTATATAGGTTTATCTTTCATCTTTTCCGAAGTTTCGATGGAAGGATTCCTTTATGAACACAATGCAGCCAACTCCATTTGTTAGAATAGCTTCCATTGAGTCTCTGCACCTATCCTTTATTTATTCTCGCTTTCTGAAACCCTTGTTTGTTTTCATAAAACGGGATTTGGCTCAGGATTGCCCATTTTTAATTCCAGGGTTTCTCTGAATTTGAAAGTTATCACTTGGTAGGTTTCCATACCAAGGCTCAATCCAATTAAGTCCGTAGCGTCTACCAATTTCGCCATATCCCCCTTTTTTTGTGATGCGATTAGGATCACACACACCATGATGCCGTTTACTCTTTTTGTTCATTTCCATTTATATTATGATTATGCTAGAACCGTTGAATTCATTAGATATCGATTCCTGGATTGAATAGTGTTTTCTTCGATTTGATTTTGTATCTATCTTCTTTCATTTTTATTGGAGACCGTAGTTGGTTCAACCAGAAATTCAATATAGATATATACCGCATAACATATATCTATTATAATATATATATTATATATCCATGTCCCTATTCCTATCATTTTTAGTGTGCAATTTTGAATACTTGAACGGTCGATTCTTTTTTTTTTTTTTCGTCTTAGGTTTCCCCTTTCCAAATGAAACCCTAGGAATGTTTCATTATGGTCTGGATTGCCCTTTTCTCTTCATATCCTTAAAGGGTAATTTAGTATTTCAAATTTCAGTAATAGCCATATCTAATCGAATAGATATAATTAATCAATTAATCATTCCGTTAATTTAGAATTATTTATTACTAAAATTATTTCAAATTATATAAATTCTATATTTTCGCATTCAAATATATATATATAATAAATATCGAATAAGATTCTAACTTAATTACTAGAATTAGTAGATAATAATTATATTAATTAATAGATTCGAT